GCTAACGTAGCTTAATTAAAGCATGACACTGAAGATGTCAAGATGAGCCCTAAAAAGCTCTGTGGGCACAAAAGCCTGGTCCTGACTTTATTGTCAGCTATTACTAAACTTACACATGCAAGTATCCGCGTCCCTGTGAAAATGCCCTATGCGCCCTAGCCGGGCGCAAGGAGCTGGCATCAGGCACATCTTAATTATTGCCCATAACGCCCTGCTTAGCCACACCCCCACGGGAATCCAGCAGTGATAAACATTAAGCAATAAGCGAAAGCTTGACTTAGTTAATGATAAAGAGGGCCGGTAAAACTCGTGCCAGCCACCGCGGTTATACGAGGGGCCCGAGTTGACAATCATCGGCGTAAAGAGTGGTTAGGATGTTTACCAAACTAAAGCCGAACGCCGTCCAAGCTGTTATACGCGTTTGATGGTAAGAAGCACACCCACGAAAGTGGCTTTACATACTCTGAATCCACGAAAACTATGATACAAACTGGGATTAGATACCCCACTATGCGTAGACGTAAAAATTGATAGTCCACTACACCCGCTATCCGCCTGGGGACTACGAGCACTAGCTTAAAACCCAAAGGACTTGGCGGTGCTTCAAACCCCCCTAGAGGAGCCTGTTCTAGAACCGATACTCCCCGTTCAACCTCACCCCTTCTTGCCCAATCAGCCTATATACCGCCGTCGTCAGCTAACCCTGTGAAGGTCTAGCAGTAAGCAAGATCGGTACAACCCAAAACGCCAGGTCGAGGTGTAGCATATGAAGGGGGAAGCAATGGGCTACATTCTCTCCCACAGAGAATACGGATGATGAATTGAAACATTTATCTGAAGGAGGATTTAGCAGTAAGCAGAAAATAGAGTGTTCTGCTGAAGTCGGCCCTGAAGCGCGCACACACCGCCCGTCACTCTCCCCAAAAGCCTATTACTCACGTAATTAATCCCACACCGCTGCCCCAGGGGAGGCAAGTCGTAACATGGTAAGTGTACCGGAAGGTGCACTTGGACAAACATCAGAGCATAGCTAAAACAGAATAGCACCTCCCTTACACTGAGAAAGTATCCGTGCAATTCGGATTGCCCTGATTAACCAAGCAGCTAGCCCCCCCCCCCCCCCCCATTTCAAGTAATAAATATTTATAACCCCAAACACACCATATCACAAACAACAAATCATTTTCCCCCCCTAGTATGGGCGACAGAAAAGGAGACCAGGAGCTATAGAGAAAGTACCGCAAGGGAATGCTGAAAGAGAAGTGAAAAAACCCAGTAAAGCAAATAAAAGCAGAGCTACCCCCTCGTACCTTTTGCATCATGAATTAGCCAGTACTACTCAAGCAAAGGGCACTTTAGTTTGAAACCCCGAAACTAGATGAGCTACTTCAAGCCAGCCTATATAGGGCAAACCCGTCTCTGTGGCAAAAGAGTGGGACGAGCTTCAAGTAGTGGTGACAGACCTATCGAATCTAGTTATAGCTGGTTGCCTGGGAACTGGATACGAGTTCAGCCCCCAGGCTTCTCCGCTCATCCCCCAGCCATTATCCCGATTAAGAGAAACCAGGGGAGTTAATCAAAGGGGGTACAGCCCCTTTGACCCAAGACACAACTTTTTCAGGCGGGTGTGGATCAAAATATGACAAGGTAACCCCCTGGGTGGGCCTGAAAGCAGCCATCCCCACAGAAAGCGTTAAAGCTCAGACATCCTACCAACCCCTATTATCCCGATAAACTCCTCCCAACCCCCTAATTTTACCAGGCCGTCCCATACTACTATGGGAGCGATCATGCTAATATGAGTAACAAGAATGGCTTCCGCCTTTCTCCTAGCACACATGTACCTCGGAGCAGACTAACTACCGAACCTTAACGACCCCAAACCAAGAGGGTACTGAACAATACTCAAAATTACAAGAAACCCCCCCAAACCCACACCGTTAACCCCACACAGGCGTGCCTAAAAGGAAAGACTTAAAGAAAGAGAAGGAACTCGGCAAACACTATGCCTCGCCTGTTTACCAAAAACATCGCCTCTTGCAAAAGCAACAAATAAGAGGTCCTGCCTGCCCCGTGACTATATGTTCAACGGCCGCGGTATTTTGACCGTGCAAAGGTAGCGTAATCACTTGTCTCTTAAATGGAGACCTGTATGAATGGCAAGACGAGGGCTCAACTGTCTCCCCTCTCTGGTCAATGAAATTGATCTCCCCGTGCAGAAGCGGGGATCCCCCCATAAGACGAGAAGACCCTGTGGAGCTTTAGACACTAAAATAGACCATGTCCCTCCCCCAAGTATAAATGACAAAACTTAATGACCCCCTATCCTACTGTCTTCGGTTGGGGCGACCGCGGAGAAACAAACATCCTCCACGCGGAATAAGAGCACTACTCTTACAAACAAGATTTCCCACTCTAACGTAACAGAATTTCTGACCTTATGATCCGGCAATGCCGATTAACGAACCAAGTTACCCCAGGGATAACAGCGCAATCCTCTCTTAGAGACCATATCGACGAGTGGGTTTACGACCTCGATGTTGGATCAGGACATCCTAATGGCGCAGCCGCTATTAAGGGTTCGTTTGTTCAACGATTAAAGTCCTACGTGATCTGAGTTCAGACCGGAGTAATCCAGGTCAGTTTCTATCTATGTGTTACTTTTTCTAGTACGAAAGGACCGAAAAGATAGAGCCCATGTTCTTAGTACCCTCTAATCTTACCTGATGCAAACAACTAAATTAGGCAAGGGACACTGAGTTTAATCTGAGAGGACGATTCGTCAAGGTGGCAGAGTTCGGCGACTGCAAAAGACCTAAGCCCTTTTTACAGAGGTTCAAGTCCTCTCCCTGACTATGCTCGCCAGCCTAATTTCCAATGTATTTAACCCCTTAGCCCTAATCGTCCCCGTCCTTTTAGCCGTCGCTTTCCTAACACTAATTGAACGCAAAGTACTAGGATACATACAAATACGTAAAGGCCCAAATATCGTAGGACCCTATGGACTACTCCAACCAATTGCGGACGGCGTTAAACTCTTCCTCAAAGAACCTGTTCGTCCCTCCACCTCCTCTCCCATTCTATTCCTCTTTACCCCCGTGATAGCACTCGCCATTGCCCTAACCCTCTGAACCCCCATGCCTATGCCCTTCCCAGTAGTAGATTTTGGACTAGGCATTTTACTCATCTTGGCTCTCTCTAGTCTTGCTGTCTATTCAATCCTTGGCTCTGGGTGGGCCTCCAATTCAAAATATGCCCTAATCGGGGCACTCCGAGCCGTAGCCCAAACTGTTTCTTATGAAGTAAGCCTGGGCCTTATCCTACTCGCCGCAATTATATTCGTCGGAAACTTCACACTACAAAACTTCAGTGTAACCCAAGAAGGTATTTGACTAATTTTCCCAGCCTGACCTCTAGCCGCAATGTGATATGTTTCAACCCTAGCAGAAACCAACCGTGCTCCCTTTGACCTAACCGAAGGCGAGTCTGAATTAGTCTCTGGATTTAATGTAGAGTACGCAGGTGGACCTTTCGCCCTATTCTTCCTAGCAGAGTATGCTAACATCCTATTAATAAACACACTATCCGCAACCCTATTCTTTGGAGCCTCATACATCCCCGCAATGCCAGAACTTACCACTATCAACCTCATACTTAAAGCTGCAATCCTCACACTGGTATTTCTATGAGTTCGAGCCTCTTACCCCCGATTCCGTTATGATCAACTCATGCACCTTATTTGAAAAAATTTTCTTCCTTTATCCCTAGCCCTGTTCTTGTGACACCTCGCTCTCCCTATCGCAGTTATGGGGATTCCCCCTCAGTCTTAACCCAGGAGCTGTGCCTGAATAAAAGGACCACTTTGATAGAGTGAATTATGAGGGTTAAAGTCCCCCCAACTCCTTAGAAAGAAGGGACTCGAACCCTACCCAGAGAGATCAAAACTCTCCGTGCTTCCAATACACCACTCTCTAACCGGAGGCCGCTGCCTTGCACAAAAACTTTGCTAAATCACACACCAAAATTAGGTAGGTTAAACACCAAACCGTTGGGCCCATGCCCCAATAATGTAGGTGAGATCCCTATCCTAATTAATGCACCCCGCCCTAATAGTAATTATGGCCTTAGGACTTCTCTTAGGCACAACACTTGCCCTCTCGACCTCTCACTGATTAATCGCCTGAATGGGACTTGAAATCAATACAATTGCCATTCTCCCCTTACTAGCCAATAAGTTTCACCCCCGCTCAATTGAAGCAACCGTAAAATACTTCCTTGTTCAAGCCGCCGCCGCCTCAGTGTTGTTATTCGCTGTTATTACAAATGCATGACTAACCGGAGAATGATCTGTCGAACTTACTCCCCACCCTATCGCCTCTAATCTTATAATCCTAGCCTTCGCCGTTAAACTAGGCCTCGCCCCCCTACACCTCTGAATACCCGAAGTCCTTCAAGCCCTCGATCTTACCACCGGATTAATTCTTGCCACTTGACAAAAACTAGCCCCTTTTGCACTCCTTCTCTACCTCGCCCCATCCAAATCTGGACTTCTAATCGGCCTCGGCCTCGCCTCAGCCCTCATCGGTGGATGCGGGGGACTGAATCAGACCCAACTGCGAAAACTTCTCGCATACTCATCAATTGCCCACTTCGGCTGGATAGTACTCATCATGCAATTTTCCCCCGCACTATCTATGATAACTTTTTTCCTATACCTTCTCATAACTGCAGCAGCCTTCCTTACATTCAAAATGGCCCGCGCAACAACTATTAACCAACTCGCACTATCCTCCTCTAAATACCCTATCCTAACCGCCCTGACACCCCTTACCCTCCTATCTTTGGCCGGCCTCCCCCCTCTAACAGGATTTGCACCAAAATGACTAATCGTGCAGGAATTAGTTAAACAAGGTCTACCCGTGGTCGCAACACTTGCTATCATGTCCGCTCTATTTAGTCTTTATTTCTACCTTCGCCTCGCCTACGCGATGGCTATGACACTTCCCCCAAACACCATAGCAGGCATCCCCCATTGACGCCTTCTACCCCCCAATGCTTCCCTACCCCTCGCCGCCTTTACTGCAGCCACACTTTTCCTCCTCCCCCTAACACCTGGTCTGCTAGCCCTTATGACCCCCTAAGAGGCTTAGGATAATACTAAACCAAGGGCCTTCAAAGCCCTAAATGAGGGTGAAAATCCCCCAGCCCCTGCTAAAACCTGCGAGACATTAACTCACATCACCTGAATGCAAATCAGACACTTTAATTAAGCTAAGGCCTTACTAGATAGGTAGGCCTCGATCCTACAATCTCTTAGTTAACAGCTAAGTGCCCTAACCAGCGAGCGTCTATCTACCTTTCCCCGCCCCTCGGCGAAAGGCGGGGAAAGCCCCGGCAGGCTCCTAGCCTGCTTCTCCAGATTTGCAATCTAGCGTGATGACACCTCGAGGCTTAGTATGAAGAGGATTTGAACCTCTGTTCATGGGACTACAGTCCACCGCTTAGCACTCAGCCATCATACTTTTGACAGCTACGCGCTGGTTTTTCTCCACTAATCATAAAGACATCGGCACCTTATACTTAGTATTTGGAGCATGAGCTGGTATAGTTGGAACCGCTTTAAGCTTACTAATTCGTGCGGAACTGAGCCAACCAGGCTCTCTTCTAGGCGACGATCAAATCTATAATGTGATCGTAACAGCCCACGCCTTTGTCATGATTTTCTTTATAGTAATACCAATTATAATTGGAGGTTTTGGAAACTGACTGATTCCCCTCATGATTGGGGCTCCTGATATAGCTTTTCCTCGCATAAATAACATAAGCTTCTGACTGCTGCCCCCGTCTTTCCTCCTGCTTCTCGCCTCTTCCGGGGTAGAAGCAGGGGCTGGGACTGGTTGGACCGTCTACCCGCCCCTCGCCGGAAATCTTGCCCACGCTGGAGCCTCCGTAGATCTTACAATCTTCTCCCTCCACTTAGCCGGAGTTTCATCAATCCTGGGAGCTATCAATTTTATCACAACAATCGTTAACATAAAACCCCCTGCCATGATCCCCTACAACCTACCCCTGTTCGTCTGAGCAGTCCTGATTACAGCCGTACTTCTCCTTCTATCACTACCCGTCCTTGCTGCAGGAATTACAATACTTCTCACAGATCGCAACCTCAATACTACCTTTTTTGACCCTGCCGGAGGAGGAGACCCCATCTTGTATCAACACCTGTTCTGATTCTTTGGACACCCAGAAGTATACATTCTAATCCTACCAGGATTTGGTATGATCTCTCATATTGTTGCCTACTATGCCGGGAAAAAAGAACCATTTGGTTACATGGGCATGGTGTGGGCCATGTTAGCCATTGGTCTCCTCGGATTCATTGTTTGAGCACATCACATGTTCACAGTAGGAATAGATGTAGACACCCGGGCCTACTTCACATCTGCTACAATAGTTATTGCCATTCCAACTGGCGTTAAAGTATTCAGCTGGCTTGCAACCTTTTATGGAGGCCGAATCACCTGAGATGCCCCTCTTTTATGAGCTTCAGGCTTTATCTTCTTATTTACAGTCGGGGGCCTAACTGGGATTATCCTCGCCAATTCTTCCCTAGACATCGTTCTTCACGACACATATTATGTAGTAGCACACTTCCACTACGTCCTTTCCATGGGAGCAGTATTTGCCATCGTTGCAGGGTTTCTTCACTGATTCCCCCTATTTACCGGCTACTCGCTCCACGGCACTTGAGCTAAAGTACACTTCTGCATTATGTTTGCAGGCGTAAATCTCACCTTTTTCCCCCAGCACTTCCTAGGTCTGGCTGGAATACCACGCCGATACTCGGACTACCCAGATGCCTACGCCCTCTGAAACACCGTTTCCTCTATTGGATCCTTAATTTCCCTTACGGCAGTAGTACTATTCCTATTTATTATCTGAGAAGCCTTCTCAGCCAAACGTGAGGTCCTATATGTAGAATTTGCAAGCACAAACGTAGAGTGATTACACGGATGCCCTCCTCCCCATCACACATTTGAAGAGCCCGCCTTTGTGCGAGCTCAGTCTACCTAGCGAGGGAGGGAGGAATTGAACCCCCTTAAACTGATTTCAAGTCAGTCACATCACCATTCTGCCACTCCCTTATAAAGACACTAGTAAAACACAATTACACTGCTTTGTCAGGGCAGAGTTGTGGGTTAAAACCCCGCGTGACTTGACACATAATGGCCCATCCCGCACAAGTAGGCTTTCAGGACGCAGCCTCCCCTCTTATAGAAGAGCTTCTCTATTTTCACGACCACGCTTTGCTCATTCTTACCCTAGTAAGCGTCTTTGTCCTTTACATTATTATCGCAATGCTCTCTACGAAACTCTACGATAGCTACACACTAGACGCACAGATAATTGAAATTGTCTGAACTGCCCTACCCGCATTTATCCTAATTATAATCGCCCTCCCCTCCCTGCGTATTCTCTATCTTATAGACGAAATTGACGACCCCCTTCTAACGGTCAAAGCCATGGGGCACCAATGGTATTGAAGTTATGAATACACCGACTTCGAAGATCTTCAATTTGACTCCTACATAATTCCTACCCAAGATCTTCTCCCCGGTCACTTCCGATTACTAGAGGCAGATCATCGAATAGTGGTCCCAACTCAAACCCCTATCCGCCTACTTATTTCCGCCGAAGACGTGCTCCACTCCTGGGCTGTTCCCTCCCTCGGAGTAAAAATAGACGCCGTCCCTGGTCGCCTAAACCAAGCATCCCTGGCCATTGCACGCCCGGGTGTGTACTACGGACAATGTTCGGAAATTTGTGGTGCCAACCACAGTTTCATGCCTATCGTAGTAGAGGCCGTCCCTCTAAAACACTTCGAAAGCTGGTCATACAACATGCTCCAGGACACATCGCTAGGATGCTAAACCGGGTATAGCGTTAGCCTTTTAAGCTGAAGAATGGTGACTCCCACCCACCCCTAGTGAAATGCCCCAACTAAATCCCACCCCATGACTTCTTACATTCCTCTTCTCCTGGACAATTGTCATTGCTCTACTACCCCTTAAAGTAGCCAAGTACATCACCCCAAACCTCCCCTCTCAAAAAAGCACGGCTAAACCTCACACATCTTCCTGACTCTGACCATGGCGGTAGGCTTCTTTGACCAGTTTATATCCCCAGTTTTCCATGGCATCCCCCTTATAGCAATTGCAATCTTAGCACCTTGGGCCCTCATTCTCTCGCCCCCGCCCAAATGACTAACCAATCGTTTCATCACCCTTAAATCTTCATTTATCAACCAGTTTACTAAACAACTTTTCCTGCCCATTAGCCTCGCAGGACACAAGTGAGCCCTCCTTTTTACATCCCTCATACTCTTCCTTATTACTCTCAACATACTAGGCCTCCTGCCATATACATTTACCCCCACAACACAGCTGTCTATAAATCTAGGACTGGCCCTGCCCCTCTGATTAATGACAGTAACAATCGGAATGCGAAACCAGCCTACTGTAGTACTAGGGCACTTACTACCAGAAGGTACTCCCACCCCCCTAATCCCGGTTCTTATTATTATTGAAACAATTAGCCTACTCATTCGCCCCCTGGCCTTAGGAGTTCGACTCACCGCCAACCTCACTGCAGGCCACCTCCTAATCCAACTAATTGCAACAGCCACCCTTGTCCTGACGCCCCTTATGCCCCTTGTTGGCGCCTTAACAGCAGGTCTGCTATTACTTCTAAGTCTCTTAGAGATTGCAGTAGCTATAATCCAAGCCTACGTCTTTGTTCTCCTTCTCAGCCTCTATCTAGAGGAAAACCTCTAATGACCCATCAAGCGCATGCATTCCACATGGTTGACCCTAGCCCCTGGCCCCTAACAGGCGCAGTCGGTGCTTTGCTAATAACATCTGGACTAGCGATATGATTTCACTACAACACAATAATTCTTATAACTCTGGGGGTGATTATTCTCCTCCTCACAATATACCAATGATGACGAGACATTGTTCGAGAAGGTACATTTCAAGGGCACCATACTCCCCCCGTCCAAAAAGGTCTTCGCTACGGGATGATCCTCTTTATCACCTCTGAAGTTTTCTTCTTCCTAGGTTTCTTCTGGGCCTTTTACCACTCCAGCCTATCCCCTACTCCCGAACTTGGAGGTTGCTGACCCCCCACAGGTATCACAACGCTAGACCCGTTTGGAGTCCCCCTACTTAACACAGCCGTCCTTCTCGCCTCTGGTGTGACAGTCACCTGAGCCCATCACAGCATTACAGAAGGGGACCGAAAACAAGCCATCCACGCCCTAGGACTTACTATTCTCCTAGGACTATACTTCACCCTTCTCCAAGCTATGGAATATTATGAAGCTCCTTTCACAATTGCGGACGGCGTTTACGGCTCCACCTTCTTTGTAGCAACCGGGTTCCACGGGCTTCACGTGATCATTGGTACTACCTTCTTAGCAGTATGTCTTCTCCGACAAGTACAATACCATTTTACATCCGAACATCATTTCGGGTTTGAGGCAGCTGCTTGATACTGACACTTTGTTGACGTCGTCTGACTGTTCTTGTACATCTCTATTTACTGATGAGGATCCTAATCTTTCTAGTACTAATTAAGTATTAGTGACTTCCAATCACAAGGTCTTGGTTAAAATCCAAGGAAAGATAATGAACCTGTTAACAGCAATACTCTCCGTCACCACTGTATTATCCGCCCTCTTAATATTTATTTCATTCTGGTTACCCCAGCTCTCGCCAGACTATGAAAAATTGTCTCCCTACGAATGCGGATTTGACCCTGTAGGTTCTGCCCGTCTTCCATTCTCCATACGATTTTTCCTAGTAGCAATTCTATTCCTCCTATTTGACTTAGAAATTGCACTCCTTTTGCCACTCCCATGATGCGTCCAACTGCCTTCTCCTCTAGCAACGTTTACTTGAGCCACTCTCATCCTCGTCCTACTAACAGTAGGGCTTGTTTATGAATGACTCCAGGGCGGTCTGGAGTGGGCCGAATAGGTACTTAGTCTAAAAAAAACATTTGATTTCGGCTCAAAAGCTTGTGGTTAAAGTCCACAAATACCTAATGACACCCATCCACCTTGCTGCCTCATCGACCTTTATTCTAGCTATAGTAGGACTAGCAGTTCACCGAGAACACCTACTCTCCGCGTTGCTATGCCTAGAAGGGATAATACTATCCCTCTTCATCACCCTCTCCCTATGGACGCTTCACATAGACGCTTCATACCTCTCAGTCGGACCCATGCTCCTGCTTACCTTTTCAGCTTGCGAAGCAAGTGCAGGCCTCGCCCTCTTAGTCGCCACAACCCGCACCCACGGAACCAGCCGTCTCCAAAATCTTAACCTCTTAAAATGCTAAAAGTACTTCTTCCCACTATTATACTAATCCCCACCATCTGACTAGCCCCCTTTAAGTGAGTATGAACCTCAACCCTATTACATAGCCTAATTATCGCATTAATAAGTTTTTCCTGACTAAAAAACCTTGCAGAGACAGGATGAACCTCACTAAACCCCTACATAGGCTTAGACCCCCTTTCAACCCCCCTCCTAGTACTTACTTGTTGACTGCTTCCCCTTATAGTTATTGCAAGCCAAAACCACCTTGCCTCAGAACCACACAACCGTCAACGAACCTATCTCATAGTCATGACCTCCCTACAAATCTTCCTTATTCTAGCATTTAGTGCCACTGAACTTATTCTATTCTACATTATATTTGAAGCCACCCTTATCCCCACCTTGATTATTATCACCCGCTGGGGTAATCAAATAGAGCGCCTTAACGCAGGAATTTATTTCCTCTTCTACACCCTCGCCGGGTCCCTTCCCCTGCTAGTTGCCCTATTACTTCTACAGGACTCAACTGGTTCCCTCTCCCTCCTCACCCTACAATTTGCAAGCCCTATATCTCTTTCAACCCACACGAGCAAATTATGGTGAGCCGGATGCTTACTCGCTTTTTTAGTAAAAATACCTCTCTATGGACTCCACTTGTGACTCCCAAAAGCGCACGTCGAAGCCCCAATTGCAGGCTCAATAATTCTTGCTGCAGTCCTCCTAAAACTTGGAGGATACGGCATATTACGTATCTTAAGTGTCCTAGACCCTCTGACCAAAGAACTTAGCTATCCTTTTATTATCCTTGCATTATGAGGTGTTGTTATAACAGGATCTATCTGCTTACGACAAGTAGACCTTAAGTCCTTAATTGCCTATTCTTCTGTTAGCCACATAGGCTTAGTAATCGCCGGGATTCTCATTCAAACCCCCTGAGGCGTCGCTGGAGGAATTATTATAATAATTGCACATGGCCTTACCTCCTCCGCCCTCTTCTGCCTTGCAAACACCAACTATGAGCGGACGTTTACCCGTACAATACTACTAACCCGAGGGTTACAAGCAATTCTCCCCCTAATAGCAGCATGATGGTTCATTGCTAGCCTTGCTAACCTTGCCCTCCCTCCATTCCCCAACTTGATGGGAGAACTGATAATCATCGTCTCTCTATTCAATTGATCCTGGTGAACCATCATCCTAACCGGAACCGGTACACTAATTACAGCCACATACTCACTATATATGTTCCTGATAACACAACGAGGGCCCCTTCCCACCCATCTTCACGGACTTGAACCCTCCCACTCCCGGGAACACCTGCTTATGGCCCTTCACCTACTCCCTCTTCTCCTTATCATCTGTAAACCAGAACTCATTTGAGGCTGGACTGCCTGTGGACATAGTTTAATAAAGACATTAGATTGTGATTCTAAAGATAGGGGTTAAACCCCCCCTGTCCACCGAGAGAGGCTCGCTAGCAATGAAGACTGCTAATCTCCACGACCTTGGTTGAACCCCTAGGCTCACTCGAAATGCTTCTACAGGATAATAGTTATCCCTTGGTCTTAGGAACCAATGATTCTTGGTGCAAATCCAAGTGGTAGCTGTATGACAGTTTCTGTTGCCATTACCACCACACTCCTCCTAGGGGTGCTCGCCGCCCTAATCTTCCCAGTCCTGCTGTTCATTCTAGCCTTCGCGCTAGCCCAGCAGACCTTTATACCAGGCTGATCGGACAAGTTTATCAAAACCTCAGTCCAACTAGCCTTCTTCCTTAGCCTCTTCCCCCTCTTCTTTCACCTTTTCACCGGAGTAGAACCATTTCTCACAAACTACACCTGAATAACCCCTCTGGCTTTCAACATCTCCATTAGCTTCAAATTCGACTATTACGCTATCGTCTTCACCCCTGTTGCTTTATACGTATCCTGAGCCATCCTAGAGTTCGCATCCTGATACATGCACCAAGACCCTCTCAAACATCGTTTCTTCAAGTTCCTCCTCGTCTTCCTCATTGCTATAATTGTACTGGTTACAGCCAACAACATGTTCCAGCTGTTTATCGGATGAGAGGGGGTCGGAATCATGTCTTTCCTTCTAATCGGCTGATGGCATGGCCGAGCTGACGCCAATACCGCTGCCCTTCAAGCAGTTATCTACAATCGAGTTGGAGACCTTGGCCTGATTTTTGCCATGGCCTGAATAGCCTCCAATTTTAACTCCTGAGACCTCCAACAAGTCTACGCCATACCACTATCTGCAGATGTAACATTCCCCCTTCTTGGCCTAATCCTTGCCGCTACCGGCAAATCAGCACAATTTGGCCTTCATCCCTGACTTCCCGCTGCAATAGAAGGTCCAACCCCCGTTTCAGCCCTCCTCCACTCAAGCACTATAGTTGTCGCAGGAATCTTCTTACTAATCCGGATGGCCCCATTAATAGAAAACAATCAAACCGCCCTGACCGCCTGCCTATGCCTCGGGGCATTAACCACCTTTTTCACGGGTGCTTGTGCCCTCACCCAAAACGACATTAAAAAAATCGTAGCTTTTTCTACATCTAGCCAGCTCGGACTAATAATAGTCGCTATCGGTCTCAACCAACCACACCTAGCTTTTCTCCATATTTGCACCCACGCTTTCTTCAAAGCAATACTATTCCTCTGCTCCGGATCTACGATCCACAGCCTAAACGACGAGCAAGATATTCGAAAAATGGGCGGCATCCAAGTCCTCACCCCCTTGACTTCCTCCTGTCTTATGTTGGGAAGCTTCGCCCTCATAGGATTCCCCTTCCTAGCAGGGTTCTACTCCAAAGACGCTATCATCGAAGCCCTAAATACGTCATATCTTAATGCAGCAGCCCTTGCACTTACTCTCATGGCACTCACTTTCACAGCTGTTTACAGCATCCGACTCATACTCCACGCATTTTCAGCACACCCCCGGCTCCATCCCCTAGTCCCTATCCGGGAAGAGAGCCCCGCTCAACGCAACCCTATCAAACGCCTTGCTCTAGGAAGCATTATTGCAGGCTTCTTCCTCATCTACTCATTAATCCCCCTAGACACCCCCGTACTAACCATGCCTCTTCCTATAAAACTCATAGCCATTGGTGTCACACTCATGGGCGTATCATTAGCCGCTGAACTATCCAACCTCGCGCCCCGACAAAACTACCCATTTGATGACCAACCTACCCACCAATTCTCTAACATGCTAGGGTTTTACCCCGAAGTCGTTCACCGACTCCTACCCAAAATCACCCTAACCGTGGCTCAGAAAATTGCAACCCACACAATCGACCTCACATGATTAGAAAAAATTGGCCCCAAATTCTTAACCTCCCGCATCATTCCCCTAATTACAACGACGAGCGATGCACAACAGGGCAAAGTTATATCGTACATTGCATTATTCCTCCTCACGTCAGCCCTTGCAATGCTCACCTTCTACTTCTCTTTTTAGACAGCCCGTAACGCCCCTCGGCTAAACCCTCGGACTAACTCCAACACCACAAAGAGTGTCAATAAAAGAACCCAAGCGCTGACAACCAATAACGGCCCACCAACATGATATATTTCCCCCACCCCTGTTGTATCCCATCCAAGTACAGAAAAATTTCCCGACTGTTCCCCCGGAGAGCCCGAAAACTCGTGCCACCCTCCTCAGAACAAACTGCCAATGGATACAACTCCAATGACATACCCTAAAACACGGCTCAGCACCTTCCACTCTCCTCAGCTCTCAGGGTAAGGCTCGGCAGCAAGTGCTGCCGAATAAGCGAACACTACCAATATCCCCCCTAAGTAGATTAAAAATAAGACCAGGGACAGAAACGACCCACCTTGTTCTGCTAACACCCCACAACCCATGCCTGAGACCAATACCAGCCCAAAAGCGGCAAAATATGGTGAAGGATTTGAAGCAACCCCAATCGAGCCCAATACCAAGCCTCCTATCAGTAAGTATGTCATATAAGTCATGGTTTCTTCCCGGACTCTAACCAGGACTTGCGAAATGAAAATCCGCCGTTCTTTTTGAACTAAGGAAACTCAGCCTCTCTTCTACATCCCTATAAACTTATATACCCTCATACCACCTCTCATTCCCTAATGGCCCATCTCCGGAAAACCCACCCTATCCTTAAAATCGTAAACAACGCACTAGTAGACCTCCCAACCCCCGCTAGCATCTCCGTCTGATGAAATTTTGGCTCCCTTTTAGGACTATGTCTTGTTCTTCAGATCCTTACCGGCCTTTTCCTAGCAATACATTACACCCCTGATGTCTCATCAGCCTTCTCGTCTGTTGTACACATTTGTCGAGATGTCAACTTTGGATGACTCATCCGAAACCTACACGCAAATGGAGCCTCATTCTTTTTTATCTGTCTTTACGCTCACATTGGACGAGGAATCTACTACGGCTCTTACCTCTATAAAGGAACCTGAAGTGTCGGCGTAATTCTACTACTGCTAGTGATGATGACCGCCTTTGTCGGGTACGTCCTACCCTGAGGCCAAATATCCTTCTGAGGGGCTACCGTTATTACTAACCTTCTCTCTGCTATTCCATACGTGGGCAATACCCTTGTTCAATGAATTTGAGGAGGATTCTCGGTAGACAACGCGACCCTCAACCGATTCTTTGCTTTCCACTTTCTACTTCCGTTTATCATTGCCGCTTTTGTTATGATCCACCTTCTTTTCCTACACGAGACGGGTTCTAACAATCCAATTGGTCTTAATCCAAATGCAGAAAAAATTTCCTTCCATCCCTATTACACGATCAAAGACCTCCTAGGCTTCGTTGTTCTCCTCCTAGTATTATCCTATTGGGCTTTCTTCTCACCTAATCTCCTAGGTGACCCAGACAATTTCACCCCCGCCAACCCCATAGTGACCCCACCACATATTAAACCTGAATGATACTTCCTCTTTGCCTACGCTATCCTTCGATCCATCCCTAATAAACTCGGAGGGGTTCTCGCCCTTCTCGCATCAATTTTAGTTTTATTCCTATTACCTTTCCTCCACACGTCCAAACAACGAACTATGACCTTCCGCCCAGCTGGTCAGTTCCTATTCTGAACCTTAATTGCAGACGTCCTAATCCTTACATGGATTGGCGGAATACCAGTAGAGCAGCCCTACGTCATCATTGGCCAAATTGCCTCTGCACTCTACTTCTCGATTTTCCTCGTATTACTACCTGTAGCCGGCTGATTAGAGAACAAACTCATCGGATGATAAGGCCTTATGCACTAGTAGCTCAGCATCCCAGAGCGTCGGCCTTGTAAGTCGAACGTCGGAGGTTAGAATCCTCCCTTGTGCTTCAAAGAAAAGAGATTTTAACTCTCACCACCAGCTCCCAAAGCTAGCATTCTAAATTTAACTATTCTTTGTACATATATGTAATTACACCATACATCTATTACAACCATTACTTGATATGATTATCATACATATTACTAAGTAGTACATAATCGTATGTATAATAAAATAATTTGCCTATCGGACATATAGTCTTGCTTAATTTAACATTACTGAAATAACAATAATAATGCTAAACTAATACTCAAAGGTTTATTTTACATATCAAATTTTAAACAATATAATTGCATGAATATCAATCAATAATTGCTCTCTAAGGGACATTTTTGATGGTGGCGCGCCCACGTCTCTTGACTGGACATGCCGGGCGTTCTCGCCGTGGGGACATGGGGTGCCTTTAGCTGATGGTGGCGCGCCCACGTCTCTTGACTGGACATGCCGGGCGTTCTCGCCGTGGGGACATGGGGTCTCTTTTTTCTCTTTCACTTTACTCAGCATCCCCGTGCTTGTGGCGTGATAACAGTCAAGATAAACATTTCCTTGAAATAATTAATAGTTATTAATGGTGAGTATGCTTTAATCGGAAACTACATAACTGATATCAAGGACATAATGAAAGAATACCCCCATACTTCCTGTTATACCCCCTTTCGGTTTTTTTGCGTTAAACCCCCCTACCCCCCTAAACTCCTAAGATCCTTATTATCCTGCAAACCCCCCGGAAAACAGGCGAATCTCGAGATGTTTATTAAGGCCAAAAATGTGTCGTGCACAATATTATATATTATTGCATAT